TGCCTACAGTAAAAGGACTAATCAGTTATTTCTTTCATCGCCCCAAACATGCCAATATTGGCACTAATGGTACGTAAATGTAACTCCTTGTTCATGTTCAAACAACTATTCAGAGTTCCTAGCGCTCCTTGTAAAGCTTGTTGGAAAACCCGTTGTCGGACTTGATTAATTGCTCTTTGTTGTTCAAAATGAATGGTTTCATTTTTGTAATTTTCTAATTGGTCCAAAGTCTTAGAAGTTGAATTAATCAAATTGAATTTTTCTCGTTCTATCTCAGAGTATCCGTTCACTCGAAACTGATCTGCTTCTATTTCGACTTTCCGTAACCGGGCCCGGGCTTTTTCCAGCCGTTCAACGGCCCCACCCTGCAGTTCTTCTGAATTTCGAATACTATTCAAGATCCTCAGTTTGCGATTATCTAATAAATCACTTAATGAAAGTAGATTATCTTTCCATTCATCTCAAAACTTCCATGATCCCTTCCCGAACCAAACATGAAATTTTCGATTCATTTGGCTCTCACGCTCAATTACGTCAACTACTTATGTATGGGGGGGGGTTCCCATATCTTTTTTTAATGTAATGAGCCTATCCTCTCTCTCTTCTCTATTCATATTCCAAAATGAATCTTGCGGCTGATCCCTAATCCAAGACCGGAATATTCGGAGGACTCTTCTGACCAAATCAAAATAGATAATTGTCAGCAAAGTTGTTTCTTTTTTTCTTCAAATCCAAAGAATTCTTCTTACTTTATACATAGGTCATCGATTCAGCATAAAAAGGGGTTGTTTGAAATACCTATTTTTCCAATATTTTCCAATCAAATTTCCAATACCACTAAAAGGCTCAAATCTTTTTATCAACATGAGTGTTTTATATCGAAAAAAAAAAATTCCAATTATTATTAATTATTTAATTATTCCTTTTGAAAATATTTCTATTCTATAGTAAAACATAGTAGTAGAAAGAGTACCGTGCTTTGTCTGGACTTCAATTCAAACTTTAGCTTTAACCATGTTAATGGTCCCACATTATTGGTTTGATTCATAGAGAATCAAAATAGATTTACCAACAAATCACGAAATGCTATGGTTCTTAAATATGATTTGAAATTGATTCAGAAGTAATTCGCGGAATCATGCACCCTTTTCCCTTTGGTCCTTAGTTATAACGAAAAAAAAGTGCAGCTGGTTGGGTCCAGCCTATTCTTGAAATAAACAACTCGCACACACTCCCTTTCCAAAAAAGATCAATACACCAAGCACTACACTTAGATTTATTGGATTTGTTGCTAAAATATCGGTATTAAACCCGAAACTCCCGGCGAATGGCCAGTGAACCAAAGAAACGAAAGAATCGGTTACATTTTTCATATGATCTCCTCTTTTAGATAGACTCAAAAAAATTAGTAATTTACCTATTTCGACACAGAGTCAAAAATTAGATTTTGAAATCCTTTCTTTGAATTGGCAATTGGGGATTCCCGCTAAGAAGGATACTATTTAGTATTAGGGACCGGGACTTCTGTCAATTGCAAAACCCCTCGTTTGTTGCAACATCTCTTAAAAAGAGGGGTTTCCTTACTTTAGACTAAGAAAGGGAAAGAAAAAAGCGAATTTTTATGCTTATTTTAATTCCTCATCCTCAAATAAGTCCTTCCAATTGTAGGAGTTAAATCTTGATAGAATTCGAAAAAGCCCGAAGCATAGAATTCGAAAAAGCCCGAAGCACAGATCTAATCAATAAGAAAAAAAAAAAATAAGTCAATTTCCTTTCCTATTTATAGGATTAAACAAAAGGATTAGCAAATAAAAGCGCTAATGCTACAACCAGTCCATAAATTGTTAAAGCTTCCATAAAAGCCAGACTAAGCAATAAAGTACCTCGTATTTTTCCCTCCGCCTCGGGTTGTCTCGCAATCCCCTCTACTGCTTGGCCCGCAGCAGTACCTTGACCAACTCCAGGTCCAATAGAAGCAAGCCCAACAGCCAACCCAGCGGCAATAACGGAAGCGGCAGAAATCAGTGGATTCATGATAAGTTCCTCGCACTAAAATAAAGAAAAACAAAAACTAAAGAAATCGTTAATGATACAATCGTCCAATGAATTATGACTTAATTATTCCGTCACTGGGATTCACCCAGCCGAAGTAACTAAGAACTCCGAATTGGAGTAATAATAATATTATTATTGAACCATCAAAACTATTTCGATATCTCTTTTTTAGTTCCGATCCACGGGCACAACACAGGATTTTTATGAATCCATCCGACTTTTGTTCTTCCATTTCTTTTTTCGGGACCTTTTTTTGAATTCTTCGTTCGTTTTCTTTACTTTATTTCATCTCTTTATTTTTATTGATTCAATTCCCAGTCAAAGCAAAGACGAAATCGAATAATTTCTATTGGAATCCCTATCGAAATTCACAATAGTCGCAAGAGTAGGGTGGATTAGATGTATCTTTAGTTCATATATAACTAGCAATATCTAATATCCCATATACATGTCTTTCTTCCAGAACGTAAACCAACTATTCATATCTTAGATTCAAAGTATTCGTATCTTAAAGTCAATCGTATTCTAGAACCCCTTTTCAAAAAACCCACAAGAGTTGGCATTTGATTCCATATACCTAATTATGGCCCCCTCGCCTAATCACCCCATTTTTTATGAATCTCTTTTTTTAGGAATTTTTTTCTATTCCTTTTATTTATCATTATCCAACATGGCTACACTCGAAATAGACGAATTCATTGGGGCGAATCATTGCATAGAACTCAATATCAGTATTTGATTGAGGTACGGTCATGCAATTTATTATTTATTATATAAATATTTTCTTTTGGTCAATCGTTGAATTGAAGAATTGACTAAAATCAACTAAAAAGGGAATCCTTTTAGCTAAAAAGGGAATCATTTTAGAAAGCATCTTTCTTTTCTTTTTTTTAATCACCCGCCTGTGATACTCTAAGAATTTTTATTCAAATTATCACTCTTGGTATTTGCTATTGGAATTGAATGAACAAATAATGAACAAAACAATATAAAGAAAATCTTAATTGGCGGGGGGGGGGGGATGATATAATAAGGCCAAAGAGGAATTTTAGGAAAAAGATCCTTTCGATCTCTTTCCTAAAATTCCCCAATTTCATAATTTTTTTTATACGACTCTTGGTCGTATATTCTGTATTTGTAAGATTTATGGTTGGATATGTATGTTTCCTAAGTCGATTATCGTGAATTACGCATACATTGCCTTGTTCTAAGCTACAAAAAAAGACAATTTCGAAAACGAGTCAATGATGTCCCTCCATAGATTCGCCTATATAAGCCGCAGCTAAAGTTGCAAAAATAAGAGCTTGAATACCGCTTGTAAATAATCCAAGGAACATGACAGGTATAGGAACCACTAAAGGGACTAAAGAAACAAGAACAACAACTACTAATTCATCGGCTAATATATTGCCGAAAAGTCGAAAACTAAGTGATAAGGGTTTTGTGAAATCTTCTAAAATGTTAATGGGTAACAGAATTGGAGTCGGTTGAATGTATTTACTGAAATAACCTAATCCCTTTTTGGAAAGACCCGCATAGAAGTATGCTACTGACGTGAGCAAAGCTAAAGCAACGGTAGTATTTATATCATTCGTAGGTGCGGCTAACTCCCCATGAGGTAACTCTATGATTTTCCAAGGTAAAAGAGCACCAGACCAATTCGAAACAAAAATAAAAAGAAACAGAGTTCCAATAAAGGGAACCCATGGGCCGTATTCTTCTCCAATCTGAGTTTTGCTCACGTCTCGAATGAATTCAAGGACATATTCGAAGAAATTTTGACTGGCAGTCGGAACGGTTTGTGGATTCCGAACGGCTATAAAGGCTGAACCTAATAAGATAGCAATTACAACCCAAGAAGTAATAAGTACTTGGGCATGGACTTGGAACCCGCCTATTTGCCAATAGAAATGTTGGCCTACTTCCACACCGGATATATCGTATAACCCCTTTAGTGTGTTGATGGAACATGATAGAACATTCATATTGCCCTCTGACCGAAATAGAAATTTAAAAGGAATTATTTTGATTCAACCATCTTCTTTTCGACTTGTCTACTTGAATTGTAGATTTTGAATATCTGCTAATTACATAATGTCCACCAGTTTTTGTCTCTTTTTTTTTTTTGGCGATTCAGGAATAGTACCCCAGCCATAAATCCATGGAGTTACCAAAAAAATTGATTTATCTTATTATTAATCAATGATTTCGTATATAGCTAGAGCGACCCTCGCAAATTGCGAATACTAATTTGTTAAGAATTAATCGGATTGAAGCTATAGCGTCATCGTTTGCTGGAATCGAAATATCTGCGAGATCGGGGTCACAATTTGTATCGATTAAACAAATTGTTGGAATTCCCAAAGTGATACATTCTCGAAGAGCCGTATATTCTTCGTGCTGATCGACGATGATTACAATATCGGGTACCCTCGTAATATATTTAATCCCGCCCAGATACGTTTGCAGGCGTGATAATTGTCTCTTCAAAATAGCGGCATCCCTTTTGGGAAGACTGTCGAGTCTCCCCTTTTTTTGTTCCGTTTTCAAATCCCTGAACTTGTGAAGTCTTGTTTCTGTAGTGGACCAATTCGTTAACATACCACCGAGCCATTTTTTATTAACATAATGACACCGAGCCCTTATTGCAGCTCGCGCGACTAAATCAGCTGCTTTATTTTTAGTACCAACAATTAAGAATTGTTTTCCCCTACTTGCTGCATCAAAAACTAAATCACAAGCTTCTGATAAAAAACGAGCAGTTCGAGTCAGATTTGTAATATGAATACCTTTGTGTTTTGCAGATATATAAGGTGCCATTCTAGGATTCCATTTCCGAGTACCATGACCAAAATGGATTCCTGCTTCCATCATCTCTTCCAAATGGATGTCCCAATATCTTCTTGCCATTTCTCCCCCACTTCCTCTTAAAAAAAAAAAAGAGACGAGGCGCCCTGAAATAAAGAATTGTTCCGAGGGAACCTTCTCTTCTACCAGAGATTGACCATTGATAATTGATACACGATCCAGGCCATTCATTACTTTCTATTCATTATTATCTTTTTTTTTCTTACCATTAAGAAATCAAATGATCACAAATAGTTAAACGAATCCGCTCCTAGGACTCATTAAACCCTCTAAGCAATTGCTCTGATGTATCATGGAAAGTCGTTGAAATGCAAGAGTCAAATAATTCTCTGTGGTGTAAGAAAATATCTCTCATTTGCCCCCCGAATAAATTCCTTTTTTGTCTTTCCAAAAGAATGGTGTTATGCTGCCTTGAACAGTGCACTAATCCTTTGAATCCGGTACCAACGGGTATTATCCCCCCCAGAACAACGTTTTCCTTCAAGCCTTTCAACCAATCGATACGACCTCGGAGAGCTGCTTTTGCTAAAACTCGCGTGGTTTCTTGAAAACTTGCTTCGGATATAAAACTTTGAGTATTCAGAGATGCTCTCGTTATTCCCAATAAGATAGCTCGATAACAGATCACTTCTTCCAAAGCGCGCCCCGTTCGTTCCGCTCGTAACAATCCAATCAGTTCGCCGGGTAAAAAAATATTAGACATTCCATCTTCTGAAACCAAGACTTTTGATGTTATTTGACGTACAATAATTTCTAGATGCCTATTATGGATCTGCACCCCCTGCGATCGATAAACCTTTTGGATCTTATTAACCAAAGAGATACGACTTTGCACTATAGTTAGCTCAGCACCAATCAAGAATCCCCAGGGAATCCCAAGAATTCTTGTTATACGCGCGTTCCAACCCTCAACTCTCTTTTCTAGGTTCATCGATATTGAATCAAGCGAACGCACTTCTAACACTTGTTCTACTTTTGGAAGACCCTGCGTTATATCACCAGATCTCGATTTTTCATATATAAATGTAACTAATGTATCCCCTTCGTAAAGGATTTCTCCATAATGCCCATGAACAGTTGCTCCAGGAGTAGCCAAATAAGGCTTAGCTGATCGTATTACTACAGAGTTGACTTGAACAATTAAAACTTGACCAGATTTTAGGTGTGGTCCGTTTTTGGTTATACATACATTTTCACAAAGAAACTGCCCAAGACTAATTCTCGGGGACATTTCCTTACAATAATTATGATGGAGAAAATGCCAATTCAAATTAAATGGATTCAAAATGATCTTACTGTCTGTATCAGGATTCGAAATTTCCCCGTTTTCATCCATTAAATAATATTTAAGTATTTGACAAGGCTGTTTTAAATTGTCAAGTTTCAAATATTTAGTTACCGAGAGATGATTATGAGTTATTAAATAGTAAAATGAATAAAAATTCGCAATTTGAAGGACTGTTCCTAAAGGTCCCAACGAATTCCTAATTGGGGTTAGAGAATCTTTTTGAGTTGGAATTGATTGTTTTATCACATTGTGATATTTTACATCGTTCACTGGACCCATTCGAAAATAATTAGATGATGACAAAATTCTCAAAGATTGGCATTCCTTATTTCTATTCAACAACGTACGAATAGTCCCTTGATTTTGGCTAAGTGCTTGATTTTGGCTAAGTGATTGTTCAACCCCCTCCTTGCCAAAAACGGAATAAAACGGATTGCTATTGGTGCGAACGGAACCATTATCAGAGATCAATCCTGAACCTGAAGGATGATTCCTTTTTCTGATATATGAAATTTGGGATTTCACTAAGTTGATTCTTAAGAAATCGCGAATCAGACCATTTGTACGTACTTCAACAAAGGAAGCACAAACCTCTTCGACGGAAGAACTTTTTTTGTCTTGGTCCCAATTCAACACAAAACACGTCCGAACTAATTGAATACTTGTATCAGGAATTCCCCGAGCAGCTTTGCCCTTCCCATAAAGGACATAATTGACAACTCGAAATTTCATATTATCCTTTTCCCGCAGCGGATCCTGGGGGAAGAGTGTTGCTAAATTTATACCGTCCGCTATTTCATATGTGACTACGGGTCGAACCAAAACAAAATACTTTTTCTTGATAGGTGTGATCCGTTGAACATAGATCCATTTTTTCAATTTTTTTGATTCCTTAGTGAATTCCTTAAGTTTTTTTTTTTCACTTTCTGGTGGTATCAAGATGCCACTGTGTCGGGATATCTTATCTATCTCTCCGGGAAAATGGATATCTCCCGAAAATATTTTGAGTTCAATCCCCCCTTTTTTTCTCTCCATTCGCACCAATCCGCCCACTCGGCTTCTTATATTTAAAGTGATTCGTGTATCTACTCCAATGATACTATTATTCCGTACCATTAGGTAAGAAGATTCGGGAAAAATATGCACTTCCTCGGGAATGAAAAAAAGGCGATCTATTTGCATTTGGTATTTTGGCTTAATTTTTTTGAGTCCTCGATACTCAATCAAGTCCTCTTTTTTGACAATTGAATGCGCCCCCAGAGTCCCATATTTAGTAATTCCGGAACTCTTTCTTCTGTATCGAGGATCGTCGAAATAAGCAAGAATACTATTTCTACGGAAAATACCCCCTATGGGTATTTCAATCGAGATCCCTGAATGGGGCATTAGCTCTTTCTCTTGTTCTTGAATCGAGTGGAATGGAATAAGAAATCGATTTCTTTGCCTTTTTGCCAATAAATCCGAATTCGCGTGGAGAATTGCAGGATGTATGAGATTACAATGACCAGTACCTATGATTCTCTTAAATCCCGAATAATCAGATATCTCAAGAATTCCACCTTCTTTTTTAGCAGAAAAATCAGAACGAAATAATTTGTGTCTCGCTTGATCATTATTCACCGAGAGCGAGAGGCTAGAAATCTCTCTTCGTTCGACAGAAAGAGAATGAATATTCATTTGATCTTGATCCTTGTAGAGTGAAAAAGAAACTGCACTAGATCTGCATGAACCCCCCGATAATATCCATAAATGACTTGTTTTTGGCAAGAGGTGTACATTACTATATGTAAATTCGGGTGCATGGTACACATCAGTACTCCAGTGCATTTCTCCCTCTGAATCAGAATAGATATGTTTTCGAACCCTCTCTTTAAAATTCAAAGTGTATGCTCCCGCCTGAATCTCAGCAATCACTTGTTCTGATTCGACATATTGATCGTTTTGAACTAAAAGAAAACTTTTTGGTGGAATAGTCACATTATGCATAATATCTTCACTCTCAATAATTATATCCAAATCTATCGAACATAGAAAAGCAGGATGCCCGTGACGTGTGCGCGTGGGATGAACCAAATCCTCGTTGAATTTGATTTTACCATTAGAAGGGGCTCGTACATGTTCTGCAGTGCCCCCTGTAAATACGCCACCGGTATGAAAAGTCCTTAATGTTAGTTGAGTCCCCGGTTCTCCAATAGATTGACCCGAAATAATACCTACGGCTTCCCCCAATTCAACCAGGTCACCATGAGTCGGACTCCGACCATAGCATAATCGACAGATCCAAGATGTACTCCTACAAGTAAAGGGGGTTCGAATAGATATTGCTTGTGCTCGAAAGGTTATGAGTCGATTGACAAGTCCAATCCCAATATCTTGATTTCTAATGGCGATGCATCGCGGACCCATATATATATCGTCTGCTAATACACGACCAATTAATGTTTGGCTAAAAACCCTTTCCGACAGCATCCTATTTTGATTTTGAGGACTCACAGAAATTCCTCGGATGGTGCCACAATCTGTTCTACGTACAACAATGTGTTGAACTACTTCAACAAGTCTGCGCGTAAGATATCCAGCATCTGATGTTCGTACAGCGGTATCTACAACTCCCTTGCGGGCTCCATAGCAAGAAATTATATATTCTGTTAAAGAAAGTCCTTCGCGTAAATTGCTTTGAATGGGTAAATCAATCATTTGACCTTGGGGATCAGACATTAATCCTCTCATACCCACCAATTGGTGTACTTGAGATGCATTTCCTCTAGCTCCCGAAAAAGACATTATATGGGCTGGATTAAAGGGATCGGTCATCCTAAAATTAGGATTCATTTCTTGTCGCAAATATTCACTTGTAGCATACCATATCTCAATGGATTGACGTAGTTTTTCTATCGCGTGTACATTCCCATAATGATGGTGTTTTTCCAAAATAAAACTTTGTTGTTCAGCATCTTGGACTAGCCATCGCTTAGAAGGTATCGTTAAAAGATCATCAATGCCTAATGAAATAGATGTAGCAGTGGCTTGCTGGAAACCCAGGGTCTTTACTTGATCCAGGATGTGTGATGTATATGCCATTCCGAAGTGATCTATTAACCTGCTAATAAGTCGTTTAATGGCAGTTCCATCTATCATTTTATTGTGAAAGACCAGACTCGCCCGTTCTGCCATAAGTACCTCCGTATTCCGCTGAGTAGGATTCGACAATGGATTTGAGTCAATGATTGGAAAACTTCCTTTTCTCGATCTTGATTCACGTAGAAAGGTCAGCAATGGTGGTCATACTTGAACCGGAAAGGCCCAAGGTGTCATAGAATTACTTAGTTTAGACACCATATGATTAGGTACCATATGAGCAGGCCCGACAAAACCCTTGTATAGCTTCTTCGATTTCTCGATAAAGAGAAATATGGCCAACGGTGGTTCGAATGTATATAGAAAGAATTTCTTTTTTTACACTTCGTACTATTAGATAATGTCCATAAATCTCATGATAGGTACCCAAAGATTCATAGTGAACTTCGATGGGAGCTTCCCTTGAAGCAATAACGCGTTGATCTAATCGCCACCGGAGCCACAAAGGACTATCTAAATTGATTCTTTTCTGCCGATAAGCCCCAATTGCATCATAGGAATTACAAAAAAAGGGTTCTTTCGTATACTTATAGCTATTATCGTCAATTCTTTCATCTTGATAATTTCTTCGATTACATGGATGATACCTATTTGCACAAATACCTCGCCGATTCCCGCTCGTTAATACATAGAGTCCAATAAGCATATCTT